CGGGAGGGGCCAATTCAAAACCCTCTGGTAAAATAAGAACAGCCCCCACATTCAAAGCCCCCTTTTTACCATTAGCAAGAACTTGTTTCACTTGCATATCATAAGGAATTCGAACAACTGCTTCAAATACAGTATCGGGAAGTACCGTTTGTGGAACCTCAATATCTACGGGCTTATTAGCTAAATGGCAATTGGCACATACAATACGGCCGGTTGCTTCTCGCGGATTTTCATAACCCTGCTGGGCAAAAATAGGATATGCATTTGAAATGGGTGCTCGAATTATGATATATATCATGAGCAATACGGAAATGGATCGAGTAATCGCTTCCTTTATCCAAGAAAAAGCATTTCTAGTTTGCATGGTCCAATCATTGATCCTGAAAATATTTACAATAAGATTAGGTAGGTTACTTACATAGTTCCCTATCCATGATTCTGCTATTTACTGAAATCATTTTCCTAGAAGATAGGAAGAATACGAGTAGAAAGAAAAAGAATAAGATTTTGAATGTTTCGCTTTTATATAAAAACAAATTGGATCAGTGGATCATTTTTTCAGTCATTCATTGAATGATAAATCACTACAAGCGATGGAGATACCCGATTTAAATAACGGAAAATCCAGTATTTAAAAATTGTATCTAAAATGACTGGAAAAGTGGAAACAAGACCGGATATGATTTGATCATTCTGAGTAAATCCAAAATCTTTATAGACAGAACCAATCATTAGTTCCCAACCATGAGTTGAATGGAATCCTATACATAAATCAGTTAATAAAAGAATAGAAAAAGCTTTTATTGTGTCACTTAAGTTATATAGAAATTCTTGAACCCACGAGTTAAGAATAATGAGTTGTTGATTACCCAGAATAGAATAACCACTTAGAATAAGGAAACAGATTATATTTGTCGAGAAGTGCAAAATCGTATGGATACAATCTTGGTTGTGCGTCTTGATCAATTGGATGGTTTCTTTGTAGATTCCGATACGAAGGTTTTGTAAACGTGTTTCGGGGTATTCCTTTAGCATTTCCTCCAAGAGGAACAGTTCCTCGAACTCTATAAATTTCTTTAAAATAGTTTTTTCTTGAATGATATTCAAGAAAATCTCGGATTGTTTAGTATTCCACCAATTTGTAACCCAAGATTCCAGACTTTTCTTAAATATAAAAGAGATGCACCAGGGCAAAAAGACTATGGATGTAAGACATAGAAGGGGAATGAATGCTTTCTTTTTTGCCATTTTTCGTCTTTAATGAACTCAGCTTCATCTCATTTGTCAACTATATATGATAATAATCTTTCTATCAAGCATAAGTTCTATTCCAAGTAATAGAGCCTATCTATATATCCATTTCTAATTTATTCAGAGAAATGGATAATCTATTCTCGCTTTTTTTATTTGTAATTCGGAAGTTAGTTCTTTCCTTTCATTTGAAAAAAAGAATACAAAAGAATACAGAAATCAAATAAGAAAAGAATCCACTGCCAATTCGAATGAAGAAGAAAAATATTGTTTCAAAAGCTATCAATTAAAAATTGAAAAAATTCGAAAAAGAAATGCTTTCTTAGAGAAAGCATTTCTTTTTCGAATTTTTTTTATACAATTATTTCCAATGGTACATCCAAGAATGCGGCCAAGTCCGAAGCTGTTTCGAAAACGCTGGCGCGCGGAGTCCTATCATAATAAACATCAACAGGAGTCAATGGAATGGCCCCCTGTTCTCTGGTATACATATAAAGGACACCAGTACGAGGTTCTGGGTTAGCGTAAAATTGGAGGGCCAGAATATCTTCTACACGGACGTGGGAAAGAATACAACGATTTTCTCCAGGAAATCCGTAACGAAAAAACCACACCATTCCAATTTGATTATCGTAAAGATTATAACCACTACCCACATTCCAAAAAATTAGAATCCACCAATGAAAACTTACAAAGAGACCCGCGATTCCATAGAAAGTCAGCGTGGCCCCTTGTGGCAAAAAGGGAACTACAAATTCGGACGAATTGAAAGAGAAAAAATTCCTACCATAAAAACTGGAAGCTGAAATAAATAAAACCCCTAATGAACCTAAAAGAGTGAAAGAAGCCCAGAAGAAATTGATTGGTTTTCGGGCCCCTGGTATAGTGTAGATCCATGTGTGTTCTTGTTCTTGGTAGCGACGCATAAGGTGTCCTGACCCCCCAAAAATGTGTTGTTGAACATGAACCAAGAAACCAGCTGTTACAATTAAGACTAGCCCCACTAAAGGCAAAAAAACATCTACCATAAGCATAAAATGGTACCTCAATCTTATATTAGTACCTGTTCTTTTTTGTTGATTGTTAGATTAAATCCTCCTAATCTTATTAAGGCTTATATGATATTAGTATTTTCCTTTTCTCTTGTTTTTTTTTATGGAATAGTTATAAAAAATGGAACAGAATAACAAATCCAAGAAAATAAATTTCACTTGATCTAAAAAAAAAATATATGAGATTTGTCCCTACTGCCCGTATCTAAAAAATCTTGTTTTTTTGAACATAAAGAAATAAAGAAGCCATTGCAATTGCTGGAAATACAAGGCCCACTAAAGGAACAAAAACGGAAGGTAAGTTTATCATAAAATGGTACCTCAATCTTATATTTGTACCTGTTCTTTTTTGTTGATTGTTAGATTAATATTTTTGTTATATTAATTTCATATTTTGATTATTATTATCTTGTAAGAAAGATAGTCTATAATCATTCGAATTCATATTCATATAGACTTATACTAAGTCTATTGAAAAAATTATACTAAGTGAAGTCTAGCTAAATGAATATATATGACTATCCAGATAATAAACTAATATATATATTATACTCTATACTATAGAGTGAGTATACATAATAAGTATAGAATATAAAAAATCAATAATCAAAAAAATGAATAAGATTTCTTAAGAATCAAAAGCACAAAATAGAAGAATTATGAAATATTAAGGAATGTAGAACTAAATAACTGGATGAATTTCGCCCTCTATCTCTACAAGAAACATGTGTATGATAATACACCTTTTTATTATTCTTAGTCTTTTTCTATTATTATCTTATTACTTTGCTCTTGTGTGTTATAATTTGATTTTATTTGAAGTTCAAAATTGAAAAAAAAGGGGGATTTTAGGCTCTGCTTTCTTTTTCATTTTGAGTCAAAGGAAAGAAACCATGGAACTGAAATAACTCAGTTAGAACCTCCTTTAAAAGATTACGTGGTACAATTGAATCAAATAAGCCCTTTTGGAATAAAAATTCAGCTGATTGTGAACCTTCGGGCACTTCCTTATTCAACGTTTGTTCAATGACTCTTTTACCCGCAAATGCAATGTAAGCATTTGGTTCAGCAATAATGATATCTCCCAACATGCCAAAACTAGCTGTCACCCCACCAGTAGTAGGAGATGTAAGTATCGATACATAGAATAACTTTTGATTGATTTGATAATCATATAAAGCAGAAGAGATTTTAGCCATTTGCATTAAGCTCAAACTTCCTTCTTGCATACGCGCTCCTCCGGACGCACATACTATAATAAGAGGTAAAAGTTGATTGGTAGCATATTCGATCAACCGGGTTATTTTCTCACCCACTACGGATCCCATACTACCCCCCATAAACTGAAAATCCATAATACCAATTGCTACAGGAATACCGTTTAGTTGACCTGTGCCTGTTTGAACAGCCTCCATTAATCCTGTTCTTTTTTGATAAGAATCAAGACGGTTTTTATAGGGTTCCTCTTCCGAATGAAATTCAATGGGATCCAGAGAAACCATGTATTCATCCATAGGATTCCAAGTACCTGGATCAATCGAAAGTTCGATTCTATCTGAACTGCTCATTTTCAAATGATATCCACAGTATTCACAAATATTCATTTTTGATTTCAAGATTTTCTTATAATTTAATCCATAACAATTTTCGCATTCAATCCACAAATGCTTATATTTTTGAGTCTCATCGAGATCATTAGAACTTTCTATTTTTGTAAAATCACTATCATTTGTATTTGCCTCATTGGTGCTAGTTATTATACTAGTACTCTTGCTTTCACCACTATTTCTGACCTTACCATAAATGTAACTATTAAACTCACTGTCATTGTATTTGTCACTATCACCTAAAATGTAACTATCAATACAGATTTGAGAACGAAGATAACTCTCAATGCAACTATTAATGTTATTATTCCAATTCGATTTCGTATCATACATGGAATAATCATCATCACTCTTAGAGCCATTCTTCAAATAGCTAGAATTCTTATAACTAGAGAAAAAACTTTCTGGTTCATTTAGAAAAGAATGATCATTGTCAATCTCCAAAATGTGATTTTCAATAGCAAAATATATGGAATAACTCTTCCTCTTACTATCCATAACTAAAAAAGTTTTATCCGATAGGAAATTCCGTATGTTCCTGAAATAATCAACATTGCTGTAACTAGAATTCTCACTATTCCAACTATGAATGTTTTTATCCATATCAGTTAAAATTGGGAGGTCTTCACTTACACCGGTATTTTCATCAATAGGACCAAAACTATCTAGTGATTTACTTAAACCACACCTGTATTCTAATTCTCTATTACTATTAAACAGCATTGAATTTAACCACCATTTTTTCTTCATGGAGCTTTTTTCCTCTATTTACATGAAAATAGAATAGATGGATAGTCATTTCATGAAAAATCATAGAAATACTTTCTTTTTCATATTCTATGTCATTTAGTTAATATCAATAAAAAATTATATTAAATATAATTTTAAATAGAATAAGTATATAAATCCAATCACTAAGATTAATAATTGATAATAATAACGAGCGAGTGGGTTTTCAAAAAAAATTCTTTTTTTTCTTGAAAAACCAGAGTCTTATTTCACTACATATGTAATGTGCTGGAATTTTTTTTTTTGAAAAAAATCGAATATCAAATAATATATGAAATATTATGAAAATTAGAATATTTAAGAAATTCGATTTTCAATGATTAGATTTTTTGAAATGAATAAAAAAAGAAGGGGTAATCTTTATTCGGATATACAATTTATATTCAAATAGGTATATATCATGAATTCTGGGACGGAAGGATTCGAACCTCCGAATAACGGGACCAAAACCCGCTGCCTTACCGCTTGGCCACGCCCCATTTTTGATTCGACACTAATAATATTATTGTTTGTTCGTCAATTCCAGTTATAAACTTACTCTCTATTGAATAATTTGTTGCTAGGATTTTGATATGCATAGATATCGAATTAAACTGAATTTATTGATCATTACATAGAATTCAATTAAGATATTGTATGAAAGTATGATTTCTTCTCTTTTTGATTTCAGAATGCAAAGATTTTGAACTGGATAAGTTCAAATCAAAAAAGGATTGGGGGGTCTGATCTTATTTGATTCATTTTTTTTTTCTTTTCGTTTTATTACTCATTTCTTAATATTCATTATAGATATTATAGATATGAATATTAAGAAATGGGTAATAAATATGAATTCAATATTTGAATTATTTATATTTCAATTCATATCCATTTTTAAAATCATTTTCTATTTGATTATTCTTATATATATTCTAGAATCTATTTCTTTATAACTTTTTTATAAATCTATTTCTTTATAATTCTTTGATTTTTTCTTTCATTTTAATATTGAATTCTTAATCTAAAAGTATAATAAAGAAGAAAAGTATAATAAAGAAGAATTATATTATAATTAATCATATATGATTAATCATATATAATTAATCATATAATATATAATAATATACAATAAAAAAAATTCGAATTCAAAAAAAGCAAAAATACAATTCATTTTCTTAAAGAACAACATTTTTGTTATGCTTAATATCTTTAGCTTGGTCTGTATTTGTATTCACTCTGCCCTTTATTCAAGTGGTTTTTTCTTGGCGAAATTACCTGAAGCTTACGCTTTTTTGAATCCAATTGTAGATATTATGCCAGTCATACCCCTACTCTTTCTTCTCTTAGCTTTTGTTTGGCAAGCTGCTGTAAGTTTTCGATGAGATCTTTCATTTGAATAATGTCCTAAAAAAATTCAGAAATTATTCGAAAACAAAAATTCGAACATTTTAACATTTTCTAAGATCAGATAAGTCTTACAGTGTGAATCCTTGATTCCAATATTGAAATTTTTTGATAGACAAGAAAAATCCGGACCATCTCATCATTTCCGTTTTTTCCATTAAAAAATCAAAATCAAATTATTAGATTTGAGTCCACCACCACCAATACCTGGATATCGATTGTGGATATGAAAGAAAATCTTTGGTAATGGTAATAAAAGGCTCGACTCTTACTACAAATCAATTTTCTAATTTCTTTCGATTTCCTCGAAATCACTTAATTTCTTAGAAACTTAGTATCAAAGGAAACATAAAAATAATGTGAAATAGAAGAGAAACCATTCTCTTTCTCTGTCGTTTTTTTTTTTTTTATTATCTTGGAGATTTTGTAATGCTTACTCTAAAACTATTTGTTTACACGATAGTGATTTTCTTTGTTTCTCTTTTCATCTTCGGATTCCTATCTAACGATCCAGGACGTAATCCAGGACGTGAAGAATAAGAAAATCTTTTTTGTTTTATGTGTTTTCCTTCCTTGTGATGGATTTTGAAATATTTTTCGTTTTTCTATCTATTTTACATCTTTAACTAGTAAAAAAATGAAACAAACAAGGAAGGAAAACAAAAAAAAAGAAGCTCCATAAGTTCAAAATAAAAAAATGCCAAATCATCAATCAACGGAAACGGAAAGAGAGGGATTCGAACCCTCGGTACAAAAATTCGTACAACGGATTAGCAATCCGACGCTTTAGTCCACTCAGCCATCTCTCCCCAATTCACAAAATAGAATTATTATGTTTATGTTACATCGCATAAACAAAAAGAACAAAAAGTAGGGCTTGAAAAAAGCCTTCTTTCTTTATATCTTATTTGAGATATTTTAGATAGATATCTTAATCTCTTTTTTTTGATTTGATTTCTATTCATTTTTTTTATATGAAAATTTATATATTAAATTAATAATAATTTTTCTATTTTTTATTACTCCTTCTTTTGTTTTCGGGTAACGTATCTATCCAAAAAAGGAATGGAACTATGGATTTTTGCACAATGCATTTTTGTGTTATGAATTAAGTAATTTTGTCGAGATGTATCCCTCAAAATACCTTCAGCAAAAACAAAATCCAAAAATGAGATTCGCCCCCTTTTCTTAATTTCATTAGGGGGCCCCTTACGAAACATGTCAACACTTCAATTTTCATAAAATTATGCCCCTAATTTCATAAATTATGCCTATTTCATAATTATGACTGATTCCCTTGTTCGACAAAAGATCCTTTTATATACAATAATGGTATTGTAGCGGGTATAGTTTAGTGGTAAAAGTGCGATTCGTTCTATAGACCCCTTCATAGTTAAGGGATCCCTTGCGTGATTCAT